AGAAATCCTTTTTTCTCCTTCATATTGAATGTAGTCTATCACTTTGAGATCATGATAACCTTGTGAATTGATATAAATTATGGCATGCATCTCTGAGTAGAGTGGCATGGCCAAACATCATCCCAGAAACGAATCAGCTTACCATTGCCCAACCAAAGTATAGCCCAAGTTCTGCCTGAAAGTCTTTCTGTATCAAATAAGACCTTTCTTTCAGCAGTTTTTCTTTCTAAAAGGTTGAGGTTATTCTGGGCCGGGCTTGGATGGCATCGAGGTTGGCTCTTCCAGTTGTTTTTGCTGTACTGTCTGTTCCAATTGGCGGCCGAGCGCTAACAAACATATGGTAGACCAGACAGCTGTTCTGGTTATGTTCTTCCTATTAGGGGAGGTGAAGCTATATTAGATTACGTAGGTGACGAGAATAGAATACTATATTGGGCTATTCTAGTTCGATGCAAGAAGATAAATGGGGCCGAGGCCCTTATTATATTATACAGCAGGCTTGGGTTTTCTTGCTACAGACGAGAGAGACAGAGATCTCAAGGAGCAGACCATTATTCACCGACAGACGCAGTCTATTCTCGCCGATCGGTATCAGGTGCCCCCCTCTTCTCCTCAAAGGTTCTCATTCGACGATTCCCTTTCTTCTAGCAGCTGAGTGAGGATCCGCTGTCTTAGTTGAAGTTGTTCCGGTGTAGCTAGCTGCTCTTCCTTTTGGTTTGGTCCGACGGGAACTGCTTGTTTTGTTTCAGGAGTTCCGCTTCGTGCCTTTCCTGTCTGGTCGGTCGGGTGGGTGAGTAAACTTACTCTCCTTATCGCTCCGTGGGGATATAGAGCGGGCCAATGATGAATTGAATCTTCCCTCTTCGTAGTATTCCATGCTGCAGCCGATTATCCAACCCTGGAATTAGCACCGGATCATTTGGAGACGACTGCACCGGACGTACAAAATAGGGTCAGAGGAGGACCCCACGGTTACTGTAGAGCCAGTAGTGGGGGTCTTTCCTCAGATTCTTTCTTAAATACGAAAAGTCTGGTGCCCCGCTCGCCATTCATTGAGAGCAAGCTCTAACTATCAGTTCTCACTCAATCCAAGAGCTAAAACGAAGCATTCATTTCATCTTCTTCCTGTAGCGCATCCGGCTTTCCATCATATCGCTTTACATGGGTAAACTACGAAGAAAGCACTTGGTCCTTGTTGACCCCTCAATAGAATGGAATTGAAGACCTGGACTTGGCACTGAATTACTCCTCCCCTCTGCTGATTAAGTTAAGATCCTCAAAAGAACGCTCTAGGGGCCCCTACGTGACTAAAGGTTCGTTTCTACTCCGCTTTCGACTCTTCCACTGGTTGGTGACCTGGGGTGAAGAAGCATCGCAAGACCCTCTTTTTTAGGTAAAGCTTTTCATTTTTCAAAATCTAATAAGTAGAATCAGAGCACTGATCCGCCTGTGAAAGAAAGCTTTCGTCGATCGCTTGAAAGAAGTAAGTTCTATCTTTAGAAATTGAGATTTGGTTGGTCTTCCATCTACTAAGGTAGAAATCCCTAATGGAATCGCCTTAAATTAAATAAAATTTCATCTTACTCTATCTCTATCCTGATAGCCAGTTTAGCAAAGCCTCTGAACGATGTAAATCCACCGCTAAGACGACCCCCGGGCTCGCTCTCTACCGCAGGTTATATTTGCACGTGTTGGGTACTATCACGCTCAATTTCAGCCATTCCCTTCTTCGTGTAACAGATGTGCCTTGCTCTTCCTTCGTTTTCGTGGGCGGTTTAGCGCTGCTTTTGGTGGACATAGAACCTATAGTCGACATCATCCGTTATCGGCTGCCCATTGGAGGAACAGGAAGAAGCCACCGTATCTGATCCCTAACTCCAACTCCATAAAAGAAGAAGTCGTAGGGACTCCATTCACGGGCACCTCTTCGGGTTAATAACCAAATCCTCGTCTTAGAGCTAGAGCTATGGAGTGTGAAAGACAAAGTATAGTTGTAAGTTGGAGTTCCTCTGAGCACACAAGAAAGAGTGCCGCCCGGGCTTTCAGTTTCGTTAGCATCATGCGACAGGTAGTACTTCCGTCGCCTCCGATACCAGGCCATAAAGTGTTGGAGGGGAGGCACAGGATCCCGGGGAGAGTATAAGTGTTTGCTAGCGGCCCCAATCAATGCCCAAGGGCAGAAGCGCTGTGCGAGAAAACCATACATTATTCCATTCCGACCTAGATTACTCCTCTGCGATGCTACTAGTCCTTTCTTCTTACAGTGATGAGAGTTCAGTCATTCGAAGCTCCGTCCGCTCCTGATCCCGATGCCGCTTTTGACTTTAGTTCCCAGGTTGTTTCGGAAGTCCATCCCACTGCTAGCCCAAAGCAGTAGTCTTTAGTCTTTCTTTGAAACCAGTTTTTTTCACTCGCTTCAATCTTGGTTACGGATTCATTTCATTAATCTAATAGGGCGAGCTAAAGGCCTTCGTTCCTCGGATTGGGAAAAGAGATCGGGATTGAAGCACCTTTATCTTGGTCGGGGCCTGCCACTCAGTGATAGCACGGACCTTCTCCTTGTCCATGCGTATAGTTCCAGCCCTTATACAGTGGCCGAGGAACATCATTTCGTGCTGCGGGAATGAGGAGAGAAGTTAATATGAAAGTCTCACAAGAAGGATGGAATCGTGGAATTGATTGGGGTTAGAAAAGTTCCTTAAGCTAAGGTAACTCCAGGATACAGGGACGAAGTGGCCTACTAGGGTTTTCTTAGGACTCTAAGAATAAGAAGAGCTTATTCATTCCACTTTCCTTTTTCCTTTCAAGGAAGAGTTTTTTTAGATCAATGAAGGAGAAGGAAGAGGGCACAGGAGATTCGATTCAGTCAGCTTGGTTCTTGACTTTGCCATTTAAAAAGAACTATTCAAGTGAAGTGCAAGATCCATGACCCGACCGCTTAGCCTATGTAGGGGGAAGATCATACCGGAATGAAATTATGCCTTTAAAGAAGGACTTTCAGGTAAGCATGCATAGCTTGATGGGAAAGATAATAGAAGGAGTAGGTTATCTTATAGTATCAGTATCCCTCTATCCATCTGTCTTGCATTGCTTTGCTTCACTGGAGCTTATATAAATAAAGCGGCGATACGAAGAATAGAGAGAATCTGTTTGTGTAGATGGACTGACTTTACTACCATCAAAGCTAGCTTCCGGTTCTATTCCTTTTTCTTTGAAGTAAAGGCTTGGTATCGACGAATAAATAAGCTCTTTCTACTTTTCCCTAAAAGCTCATCCTAAGGAAAGCAGTTTTCGCTCGAGAAGATAGCTTAAGTTATAGTTATCACAGCTAAAGCGATAGCAACTCATGAACGAAGCGCTCGACCATAGGGAACGAGCGGAATAAAAGTAGCGAATTAAGGGTTAGGTAAGTAGCAGAAAACTTAGGTATCTTCTACCAGGGTGATAGACTTACATTTTGGCAATGGCACATAGCTGGAACGCCCTTCTATCCTCTCATATTATGCCACAAGCCTGATAGCCAAATGATAGAGGCGCAGGGGATTCATTCGGGTTCTCAGCTAGCTGCCATCTAGAGTATATAAAGCAGCTTGAGTAGTAAAGTCTTGTGCTATGAACGTATAAGCGGGTAAAGAGTACATTGAGCGACCAAGAAATCAATAACCCCTAAAGAGGCTAGAGCAAGGCCTAATTGAAAATGAATCGAATTCTTAATTGTGTCATATTAGAACGAATGCAAGACTAGAGGACTCCCAGGAAGATAAAGTGAAAGCGGAGGAATGTGGCTTCTGGTCTTTCACCATTGGGCTATCGCTTAGGAAAGCTGCCTGCTTTTTCTTTATGGCTTGAGACTGTGGTAACTCTTCACTTGACGAAAGAACCTCTTTTTCGTTTCGCACCTTCAGTGAGCGAGTACTTTTTCTGTTCTATCTTTTGAGTCTTGCAGTAGTAAGGTTCATCTTCTTTTCCCTGAGTCCTAAGGGTTTCATCTCAAGCATTCCAACTCTATCTTAGCCCGTATATGTAGTAGGTCTGATAGTTTTTTCCGTATGAAAAGGAGGAAATTACGTCTGTGAGACTGTGGTACCTCCTGCCAGTAATGATTTCTCTTTTTGAGCGATTTCAGTTCCTTACGTTCTTGAGTCACGATCGATGGAAAATCCTCTAGCTTGGCCAAATTACTTTCATCGTGTAAGCACCAATGCTCTTGCTCAAGCCGTTAATGTGGTCGAAGAGTCTTTCCCTTCAGGCATTAAGAACTCAAGCCGGAAGAAGAAAAAGAGGCGCGCACCCCCTCACACAACTACTTATAGGACCAGTCGAAAAGAAAATGCACCTTAAACAGAAGGGGACACTAGCCCAGTTAAGAAAAGCCACCCTAGCAGAATGGGGAAAGGCATACTACCTACCTCTCCTCTGACTCCATTTACCTTAGAATAGGCGGCGAAACCGCCACAACATATATCTTGTTCCGTGCTATTGAGAGATAGGGGACAAAACGCCCTTAGACCTATACCGGCGGGGAGCAGCGGATACACTTCAGAGATAGGAAAAAGGTTCGAAGAAAAAGGATGCTAAATGGTATGGTAAAGTAAACCCTTGTAGGACCACCGAGGCTGGAACCAAGTAAAAAAAGAAAAAAAAAAAGAAAGAAAAAATGCCTGCCCGCGGAAAAGCAGTTGGGCATTCTCCATGAAAGCAGAGGCCCTCGCTCGAAGATAAAACAGAATGAAAAGCACAGCCGGCGGACCACGAGAGGTCATTTTTTACGTAGGAATAGCCTAGAGGGAATCGAATACTCGACTTAGACACAGGGGATAGCCGGACGAGGGGACCTACGATTGAAATTCTGTTAAGGAAATGGCCAGACCATATGTCAATGGCGGCACATAAGCTCGCTCGCTCACACCTTTATTCGATTCGAAGTACCTTCCACGATTGGACCACTTTTTAGGAATTGAATCCTTTTCAGACAAGCAGACCGGACAGCTAGGACGGAATTGACCACATCGAAAGCAGACCAAGAGCATTTCCCTAAAAGCGGGGCTTCCCTATTAGACTGCCCCTCAAGAAGGAAGAAGCAATCTGATGCCTCTCTTTCTCCTTAGTCTAGAGTGGAGGTTCAAGATGAGAAAAAGCGGATTGGGAGTTATGCCAAAAATACCAGGTTTTCTCAAACTTTGGAGATTGAGATGTCCCTCCAGTGGTCCGGTAAGAGGGTTTAGCATCATTCCCGTAGCGTCGGGTATCGGGGCGAGGACCTGGTCTTGTGGAGAACCATCCGCGAGGCTTTTTCCTTATGATTAGCTTGGATGATATGCTTTTGTAGCGATTGAATGCTTTCTGGGTCTATCAGCATTAGCCTAGAATCGTATCAGGAGGGGCCATTCCCCTTTCCTCTAGTCTTTCTACCTTCTCTCCCGCATCAAGTACTTCTTTTTATCTTACGTCTGCTTCGGTCTGTGCTTTGGAGTCTTCGTCCCTCTAGCCCGTAGTCTGTCTATGAGAGCGAGTTCATGTGCTTGCAGTTGTAGAACCATTCGCCTATCGTAAGGGTAAGGGCCATTGCCTTCAGTCGGTAAATAGATCGAGGGGAGGGGGAGTGAGGCTATCATACCAGATGGGCGATCATCTTCTTATGAAGTTATGGCGGGATATCAAGCAGATCTTTATTAAGCAGTGGTTCCAACTCTATCAAATACATGATCGGAGATAGGTCCGGCAATCGAAGAGACAAGCAATCATAGCAGGCACGAAGCACCAGAAAAGGGGTGGAGAACTTCTTTCGTCGAAAGTGCCAGAGGGGCCAACGCCTACCATATGGGAGATCGACCTGTGAGGCAAAGGTGCGGCAAAAAAAGGTCTGGTACCAGCCAAGGTGGAGAATTCCCCCATTTGCTTGCTTTCTATATTCTAATGATAGCCCGCCACCTCCCCGGTAGGGCATCTCCTCTTTGACTCCTCTGATCTTGTACCTAAGGACTATGCTTTACTTTTCCATTAACTTCCTCATATCACGTCTTACTGATATCTTATAGGTAATAGAGTCTCAAAGCAGGGTCCCCCCAATGACAGCCTTCTTGTCTACTCACTTTTGATACTAGTACACCTTTGCGTGGTTTCTGTCTTCACTTTATGGCAATTCTCTCGATCTCTGATAAGTCAGCTAAAGGAAGCAAACTCTAATATAAGTTAGTAGCTTTCACATCCTTCCTATATATAGGAAGTAGCTAAAGCATCCTTACTCTCTATAGTCAGTAGCTTTCGCATCCTTTTCTTATCTATGTTCTTACCTCAAGTTTCTTTCCTTAGGCAGGTTTCACACTAAAGTTGAGAAAAGGCATAATAGAAAAGAAGTGAAAAGAAAAAGAAGTGGCGCTATAGAGTCTGATTCCCTATAATAAATAGAAGTGGAGGGGTTGCTTGCTATTCCCATATCAATCGATGAAAGAGAACTAGGGAGTGGTTAGAAGAAGCTATTTAGGTAACCTTTGCTTAGAGGACCGGCTATACTACTAGTGACTTAGATCTTGTGAGAAAGCAGAAAGTCGGGTGCCCGCAGCTACTTTAAATGTGAAAGGAGTGAAGTTAGCCTATCAGTAAGCACTCCTTCTACTCTTTAGGAATCCCCTGGAAATAGAATGATGAAGTGATGGGTAAGCTCAAGTAATCCCTACCTTCCCTAGAGAACTGAGAAGAGATAGAAGTCAGATTAGCTCTCCAAAATGAGTAGAGAAGAAAGTCTAGCTTCCCAGGGAGTAAAGACGGGAAAGCCTTACCTCTTACGAGATAGAAAGAACCTCAGAGAACGGAAAGAGCCAAGGTCGTAAAGACAAAGGCAGAAAAGCCTAGGTATAGGTAGCGAAAGTCAAGGTACGAGACACCAAGGAGTTAGAAAATAATAGAACCTGTAACGGAAACAGAGTTTTAGCCGGCTCATTAGAGCAAGTGAAATATGCGTCAAATTGGCTTCTTTATAGGATTCTCGTCTGATTGAACAAGAGCGTATGCACCTTAAAAAAAGGGATTCTCGTCTGATTGAACAAGAGCGTATGCACCTTAAAAAAAGGGAAGATCGTATGATTGCACGAGATCGTATGCACCTCCTTTTCTCCTTTATTCCGGGCAATAGATAAGTAAGTGAGTGCCCCGTGTACTTTCCCTATCAATTTTCATGTACTAGTTTTTATTGTATAGAGAAGAAATCTCGGTTCGAAGGTAGGTAGCTTCCTTTCACAAGCCTGTTTTCACTTCCTTATAGAAAGTAGGCTGCTACCGAACTCATTAGCAAGCAAACGGCATCGCCCTATCTCAAGCAGCTCACTACTCACTAAAGTCTATGTGAGAAACCAAGCTATTTCACTCCTGTGGGATTCAAACCCACCGCATAGGCAGCTTTCGAATAGGCCTTGATTACACCGAGTAAGGATGCGAAAGCAACTGACTAAATATAGTCTGGAGCTGGACACCATCTTAAGTAATAGAACTCCCAGTTGTGTTACACGAACCTTTCTTTCTCTTCTGAGTTCTCTTAGATGGGAAATGAAAACGATTAGCCCCACACGAGGTTTGTGAATTAGTGTACGTAGTGCAATCAATGCTCTGGTTCCTAGGGCCGCACCGGCAAGAGAAAGAAAAAGAATGAACGGTAGAACGCGAGGATATAATGCTTTCGGCTGTTCGCCCTTTGGGTGAATAGCGGCATTCCTTACAGGGAATGGTCCCTTAAAGTCTAACCGACCTTCTTGGTCAATAGAGGACTCAGTTCATTTAGTAGCAAGGTTCCCGGGACGGCTTTCTGTAACACGGGTAAATGAAAATGGAAAATTGACGGATTTCGGCTGTTATGCTATTGTTTATTTGTCACATTCCATACCTTTCCAGTGTGATCTACTACATTTCGTTATTGTAGACCTTCGTTCGCGCTGACCCTTCCGTAGCAGGTTTTTTCGGGCGTTTTCTAGGATCAGAAGGAACCGCTATAATGACCACTACGTGCGTTTCATTCTCTTCGATCTTATCTTTGATTGCTTTTTAAAACGTCTTTTTAACTGAACTACAATGGTCTGATTCTTTTGAAGAAGATATGTAGGCAATTCGGCGTATACGCGGATGCGACCCCATCCACTCCCTCCATCCATGGATAAGGATAAAACAGCATCTTTCACTGTTTCGTTGGAAAAACGCAAATCGCATATTGACTTTCTTTCGGCCTACGCTAAGGGTACTTTAAATATTTTGAGATCTTTTTTGTTTTTTTGTTTTTTTTTTATATATATAAAGGCCCCAGAACGCTAAAAGGTGAGGGAACCTGAGTTCTCTTTCTAAAAAATCAAAATAAAAATAAGTGACTATAAGGAACCAACGATTCTCGATTCTTAAACAACCTATCTTCTCCACACTGAATCAGCATTTGATAGATTATCCAACCCCGAGCAATCTTAGTTATTGGTGGGGGTTCGGTCCGTTAGCTGGTATTTGTTTAGTCATTCAGATAGTGACTGGCGTTTTTTTAGCTATGCATTACACACCTCATGTGGATCTAGCTTTCAACAGCGTAGAACACATTATGAGAGATGTTGAAGGGGGCTGGTTGCTCCGTTATATGCATGCTAATGGGGCAAGTATGTTTCTCATTGTGGTTTACCTTCATCTTTTTCGTGGTCTATATCATGCGAGTTATAGCAGTCCTAGGGAATTTGTTCGGTGTATCGGAGTTGTAATCTTACTATTAATGATTGTAACAGCTTTTATAGGATACGTACCACCTTGGGGTCAGATGAGCTTTTGGGGGGCTACAGTCATTACAAGCTTAGCTAGCGCTATACCTGTAGTAGGAGATACCATAGTGACTTGGCTTTGGGGTGGTTTCTCCGTGGACAATGCCACCTTAAATCGTTTTTTTAGTCTTCATCATTTACTCCCCTTTCTTTTAGTAGGCGCCAGTCTTCTTCATCTGGCCGCATTGCATCAATATGGATCAAATAATCCATTGGGGGTACATTCAGAGATGGATAAAATTGCTTCTTACCCTTATTTTTATGTAAAGGATCTAGTAGGTTGGGTAGCTTTTGCTATCTTTTCTTCCATTTTTATTTTTTATGCTCCTAATGTTTTGGGGCATCCCGACAATTATATACCTGCTAATCCGATGCCCACCCCGCCTCATATTGTACCGGAATGGTATTTCCTACCGATCCATGCCATTCTTCGTAGTATACCTGACAAAGCGGGAGGTGTAGCCGCAATAGCACCAGTTTTTATATGTCTGTTGGCTTTACCTTTTTTTAAAAGTATGTATGTACGTAGTTCAAGTTTTCGCCCGATTCACCAAGGAATATTTTGGTTGCTTTTGGCGGATCGCTTACTACTAGGTTGGATCGGATGTCAACCTGTGGAGGCACCATTTGTGACTATTGGACAAATCTCTCCTTTTGTTTTCTTCTTGTTCTTTGCCATAACGCCCATTCTGGGACGAGTTGGAAGAGGAATTCCTAATTTTTACACAGAAAATGAAAACAGATCAAATGATTACCAGTAGACAACTCGTACTACGAAGGAGTGAGATGGACGCTCTCATGGAGACGGATTGGGATTCCTTCCCTTCTTCGGCGGATTCCGCTGCCTCTTCGGCGGCTTCCGCTGCCTCTTCAACAGCGTCCGACGCGCGAAGCGCTCCACTTGACTTTTTCCAATTATACCAAGAAATAGGTAATGAGTGCGGCAGGCTTTTGCGTGAAGCCGGGATGGTATTACCACCGGGCTTGACCATGCCTGAAGCTATTCAGAGAACCTTTGGGGATGAAGCGGTTCGGTTATTATATGGGAATAACATTATTCATTTTAAGCCCGGCTTTCTTAGGGAAACCTACTACGAGATTCTGATAAATAAGCATTGATAGTTTGAGATTCCAGGAGCTACTGTATTTGCTGGATGAGTTCAGCAAGGTAGCGTCGTAGTTTAGTAGCTGCTGAACTAACGAAAGAAAAATGGAACCAGATACATTCTTAAAGGAATGCGCTTTGCCTTACACAATATAAAAAAGAAAAAGAGAATAAAAATAGAAAGATGAAGGAACAAAGTTGACACAATCCCTTTCTTTCCGTTGGTCAACAACCAACAAAACAAAATCGTTTAGTTCTTCACTACTCGTACAGGAAGGCCTCTCTTTCTGTATGGGGGGAATCCTTTATTCTCGATCAAGATGCCTCAACTGGATAAATTCACTTATTTCACACAATTCTTCTGGTCATGCCTTTTCCTCTTTACTTTCTATATTGCCATATGCAATGATGGAGATGGACTACTTGGGATCAGCAGAATTCTAAAACTACGTAACCAACTGCTTTCACACCGTACGAACAACATCCGGAGCAAGGACCCCAACAGTTTGGAAGATATCTTGAGAAAAGGTTTTAGCACCGGTCTATCCTATATGTACTCCAGTTTATTCGAAGTCTCCCAATGGTGTAAGGCCGTCGACTTATTGGGAAAAAGGAGGAAGATCACTTTGATCTCTTGTTTCGGAGAAATCAGTGGCTCACGAGGTCATGGAATGTCTCATTTTTTGGTAAAAATCTCCGCAATCTTCCTTTTGATAGCTCTTGTTTCCTATACAGGAAGCGAGAGTTACGTTTTTATGGATGAATTGGCAGAAGCCGTTTCACAGTTTCTTCCCGTTCCCGGAGAAGGCCTTTTAGGTCACCCCGGGAGTCCTACCCCCCCACCTGGAAATTCAGGTGTGGAATTCCTTCCGGGTTCTCTCCCACAAAACGTAGAGACTGGGCACCAAGAAAGAAGGAGCCTTTTAACTTTATTAAAGAAACATCTGCAAAGATACTGCGCTGACCAAAAGGTCGCACAGAAATTTCCTGACCTCCAATTTCAGGAAATTGATATCTTTGCGGAACGCTTAGCCATCGAGGAATTGGAAATAAATGGAAAGCCCGTCGTGGAAGTCGCAGAGCTTACCCGGTATCTCAAACCGTTTCAACGATCAAAATCGTTTTTTAATTCCTTTTTCAATCGATTTTTTGATCAAAGTTGACGGATAAGTCAGAATCAGAATAGGTCCCCAGGGGACAAATCAATAGGAAATGTAATTTGCTTCGTAAGAATCAGAATTCACTTCTATGAAAGACTTTCACGGGAATTGTCTTGATCGTCGGATATCATTGAGAAAGAAATAGGAAGAAGTGTTATCGCCTGCAATTCTTCCCAGCATTAGAATGAGCAGTGGGACTAGGGGAAGGATACATATATTGAATTAACGGAAAGACTCGTTGATACCTCCTTTTAGGATGTAGTCGGAATAACTGTGGGGAATCGATATAGATGAGGCATTACAGATCTTAGCACTTTCCTGCATTCCTGCTGCAAATTCATATGTTGTTCTCAGATGTGGCACTTTCGGAACCGGTACAGAAATGGGTGCTTTTGGGTGTGGGAAAGCTGGCGGGGCCCCAGTAGTTTGAGTAACTAGCCTCTAAGGTTAGCGAGGTTCCTGCTATGGTGAAAGATCTTTCACTATAGTGGGAAGAAGATAGGTGGGAACGAGCAGACCGAGAGCAAAGCAAGTTCTAGTGGTGGGTTGTCTTCCTGGTCCTATTTCAATCTTTTTCATGGTATGGAATTCACTTCATACCTGCAACAGAGGAAAAGCTGCGGTAATGCTTACTCTCCTGGTCAATAGGGCTATTCAAACCAATCCCCCCTAAGCTGTTACTGCAAGAGCTGCAGATCTGATCCTAGAATAGAAGCTCAACCAGTTGCCGGTACTCTTTCATCAGCTGTGGGATGCTTAGACGGTATTAGTGCTTGAGTAAGCGGTGCTTCCTTTCTGTTTGCAATTACCGCTGCAGAATAGTCATCCCTAAAAGAAGCTGTTTTCAAATTCAAATAGGTTGCTTTTAGAATAGGTTGTTCTCGAATAAGCTCTTTGAAAGATAACTGAATGCGTTTAGTCCTTTGGGGATGGGTCTGCCCGCAGGGGCTCTTTTTAGCACTTTTAAGGAAGTGAAGATGAATAGTCGACTTTGTTGCCTGCTTGACTGCTTTCATCTCCTGATGTCAGAAAAGGTGTTCTATCGCATTCTTTTAGCTGCAAGGGAACCATCAGGTTGTAGTGGTTGAAGTAGAGCCAAGCAGCGATGGACTAAGCGAGTCAAATAACGCTGGTGCGAACCATGTTGGATGACGGGTGAGGCTGAGAAATAAGTCCTGCTCTGCTGCCCTGTGTTAAGCAAAGTGAGTTGACTTCGTTTCAGGCCATGTTATTCAGTCTCATGGAACTAAACTCTTAGATGCAGCATGCAGCCGCCTCCATCCATCGGCATACCCTGGCCCGTCAGGGTGCTTCTAACACCTTATCGCATCAATTGAAGTCCACCTTATTGTTGATGAGGCCATTCGATCAATCGGCTCAACCGGATGCGGAAGGGTGGCGGTTTACGATCCTATCTCAACTTTACCTTACCCCCTCCCACCTTCCCTTTTCGCTTCGTATACTCCACTCGTTCCCTTTCTTTCAAAGGAATCCCTTTCTTCTCGACCTAACGACCGAACTAGCGGATGGGAGGCCTTACCTGGTGAACTGCCTTCCTTACCTTAGGCTTTACGAGGACTCATTTTTTGACTTCTCCTTTTAGGCAGTTCTCTCTCTTTCTCGACTTGCAACTCACTTTTCCCTTTATTCCGCTTCGAAAGGGGTGCGAACACTAGCTTTTGGTCAGCGGCTTTCCTCAGCCTCAGAGCCGACAAAAGCTTTTTCTTGATTTAGGAACGAAAGAAGATGGATCCGTTTAAGAAGAATAAGCAGCTATTATTTCCACTTGAATTCGACTCGAAAGGTCTTTCAGTGACCGAGTTCAGTGACCAAGGCTAGGCAACAACTCACTAGTCGAAAAAGACGCAGCTAGTCTTGGGATCAAGGCTTCTTTCCTTTGCTGAATCAGGAATAGCCGACTCCAGGTAAATGCTTTTCCCAGCTCAAAGGCGATGACTAGTAGATTCGGGGGTACCTATAAAGCGAACAAATGTTCCCATGGTCATGATTGTTGACTAAACTGCCCTTTCTCTGATTCCCCTTGCCGACTCTGAACTAACTCATGCTTGAATGTGAACAACCGATAGAAAGCAGCATTTTACTAATTGGATTACCTTCTTCCCTTCCTTATAGTAGGAATTTCTCTCTCGAACCCTAGAACCTTTGGGCTAGGAACCCGAGAAAAGCGAATGTTCAAAGCTTTCAGCGGGCTAGAGTCGTCTTCTTGCTGTTGTTGAATATGTAGTTGTGATCAGCTTAGCAGTAAAGAGCTCTTGTTTAGCGAGAGTCGTATTCGGATTCTGCTTGAGCGGCCTTCTCTCTCTGAGTTACGGCAAAGGTATTTCGGTAAGCCTCGTCATCTAGTATGACCAAAGCATTAGCCCTGTCTCTATCCTTGGGCTAAGGGCGCATAGACTGGAGGTGAGGTAGCTTAGGATGATGAAACCCTACCTTCTAACTTTCGGACTTTCTTGCTGGCTTGACTTCTTGACTTAGAGCTTTCACGTGGCAATCATTGATGGAAAAAAGAGTGATAAAAATAGAAAATAAAGAGGTAGTTGACAGAGGTAGAATCGGCATCTGTCTCGCCTGCTGGAAAGCTTGACTTGGCTATTGAAATCAGCAGCAACAAATCAACTTAATTAAGATGTTGAAGAATCCGTTCTTGGAAGAAGTCCTCACTTACCTTATAGTAAAATATCTGACAACTGATGCGGATTATGTAGCAAATGCCGCTAATGCGTAACACATTGAGTTGGGCTGCTTTCCTTGAGCAGATAGGACACAGCGCCATCAACAGACATACTCGCGAAGAAAGCACCAACCCTGGTGGAACAACACAGCCTCGATTCTCATCTCGTTCACTCACAGAAGACCTTGCCGAGCTCTACTTTCTTTCTTATACCAGGAAGCCTTTCGCTTGTCCCTTCGCACGTGAATCTTGATATCCAGGCTTGAGAGCTTTGATTTCTTCTTTCCTTGGGTTCCTTCCCTCACTTGTTACTAGCTGCTCTTCCAGCTCTCGTATCCGATGAAGAAGAGGCCCAAGGGACATCCATGGACAACCGCCACCCACGTGGTTTAGCTAATTTAATAGCCTTCGGAGAAAAGCGACAAGTACCACTGGACAAGCAAATCACTTTTGGAATCACCTTGAAGGATCCTCTTACGGTGAAATGCCGGAATGATGCTAGGATATCCCAGCTAAACAGAGACGGAAATCTCAGTACTATTCTGGCCAGCGTATGCTTGTTGAATTGAAGGCATACCGCACACTGCTTCAAATAGAAAGATATTGGTTGAATCCAATTCATGATTCCGGTTAGGAATATTCTATTTGTTCAAAATCTTTCCCTGACTTGATTGATGCAACTTGGATACGAGACCACAATTTTCTTTTCTTTTTTCTAAAGCTTGGGATACCCGACTCGAGAACCCCTGAAGCGCACTGGAAGCATCTCAAGGAAAAGAGAGAAGTCAAATATCGTAGGCTTTAGATAAGATTCCCTAGTAGATAGCTAAGCTAAGAGAGTGCTCCGGAAGAGCTAATATTCAAAATTCTTTCCCTTTCTTTCACCGAGGAGGCTAACTAGATAGATGGTTGGTCTAAGGAAGAGAAGAATATGAGCTATATTTTCATCCCTTTTCAGTTCCTTTCCTTATCCTTAGAACAGTAGGGTTTGAAGCTGGCAAAGTCAATCAATCCAGCAGTCAAAGGGGCAAGTGCAGTCACTCAACCAACGCCTTTCAAGCAATATCTTAAGTAGGGGTAGGGCTCTTAGGCAGCAATAGAAATGACTCTGACAACCTGTCTCAATCTTTACCTCTCCAGGATCAAGAAAGACCTCTTCTTCTAATTAAGATTTTTCTCTCTGGGGAGTTTTCAAGCCAATCTATAAGTTTCTTTTCTTTAAAGCCTTGAAGTGAAAATTTTACTTTCAAGTGAAGCAAATAACCTTCGACTTTGGTTGTTTGGCCCGCTTCTGCAACACCTCTCTCGTCAAACGATGCGTAGGGAGAGCCTTCCAAGTCGGATCAAAAGACATCCCTTGGTACAACGGAATATCCCTGACCCGCGGTACATACCGCAACATTAGATCCTTCAGACACCCTTTCATGTCCGAGACCACCTCTGTCATGGCTTCGATATCATCAACAGGACTGATAATGGATGTAAAAGTCGATTTTCGGACTCGCTTGGCTAAGACAATAATCTTAGACAAGGAGAAGAACGACAAATAGAATTGCACAAAAATATCAGCTTCCGTAATATCAATCTTCTATGGAAAGACGGGATGATACGAGGGTAACTGCTCCTAGTGAGAGACACTGGCACTGGTAGCAATTCGGGTTTCACCTTATCGCCAGCATAGGCCTTCTGCAAAGAGGCCGCACACTGCTTTAAATACAAAGCAACGTGCAACCAACCTGATTTCCGACCTAGCCCCTCCGGTCTTGCCAATGAGCTTGTCAACCGAGTCTCAGTGCTTTGGATATTGAACGAATCTACTCTCTGAAATTTCTATTAAAGAGAAGGCCGGTTAGAAAGTCATGCTAGCCGTTTAGTTACCGGCCGGCTAAAAAAGGTGTGCAAGGGTCTGAAAGAGTTCACGCCGCTTTGCAAGCAAGTTGATTAGCTAACAACTTCCAGCGGCCTCGATTCCACTCAAGGATCTCTCTCACGAGAGGCAGTAAGAGCTTCACTATAGCAGTCAAGCAGTGATAGCTCTACAGTCTACCTTTATTCATGTATTTGGCTCCCTGAGCCACCATTTCGTTCGCCCTTCCCTGTCTCACTGAGCCGCCTAACCAAGTAGCTGTCGGCCGTTCTATCATTCGAATCTTCCTTCCTCCCGTCTTGCTGGATCCTGTACCTGCTTATCACTGTGCTCTTGGTAAGGGGGCTTTAGTCTCGGAAGTTTCCTAGCATTGGAGTTTGATCTCTAAGTCGTTCATTCTTCAAGGCATAATCTTTCGTGACAAGCGGAGGAGCAGGCAACAAGAGCAAGTAGAGTGAAAGTATCCTCATGGGCCAAACAAGAAGAGGTTTAGCCCCAACATCAAATTAATGCATTGATGAAAGGCGGTGTAAACATCGTCTATCTCTCTCTCTCTCTCTGACCAAGTGGCTCTTAGGGATTTTGTGAAAGGAGACAGACTTCAAGCTACGAATAAGTCCTATAAAGATCGAGAAGGAAGGGGTCGATAGTTAGCTGCACAGCAAGCAATCCACCTAACGGGAATCAATCCCAGATAAAGTACATAAAGTACATGTGGTCTCGTGATTAGACGAAGAGATTACTCCATCATGCGCACCAAACCAATCCATCTTCTATATACGCAACCTCTGAGATACAAGGAAGATCCATGTCACACAAAAGCTTAGAGATACTCGTGAATGCAAGCTTCTGGAGTGGGATGGATAATCCTGCTTAGATTGTTGGCAAAGAAAAATATCTCCAGAATTCTCTGGAAAACTCTTATTCATTGAGGGAATAGCCCGTTTCCTGAAATATTTCCTTTGAGCAAGTCTCCCGGCGAAAAAGGAAAACAATAGAAGGAAAGGGTAAAACATATTCTATTTTCCGACCTTTTTTTCTCCTAGTCCGGAGATCTAACAGTTGATTAGGTCAGTACCGGAATGCCACTTGACCTTACCGAAGCGCGTTCAGGCCCTCGGTAGCCTATGAATAAGATAATCTGAGGTTCAAATGTCTTTGTGCGTAGTTTGTTCATAGGCGATCTAGTTGGTGCTTAGTCTGTCGACTCTATCCCCGAATCGATAAAAAGTAAGTCTTTCTCGTGTGAATGACTAGTTATAGTTAGGGCCGGTGTCACATGGAAAAGGAAGAGGAAAGATGAATCTGTTGAAGTGAATGGTCCTTGCCCGGATGCTACCTCCATGCAATGAATTTGGTAAACTAGCGTATCTTCATTTCCTTCTTCTCGCCCTCTGATACGTCCACCTACGACCACTTGCTCGATTCCCATCAGGTTTGGAACCCTACCTATCTGACTTTCTTACTTAAGCGCCCTTTGTTCCAGGAGGTGAGGAACGAAGTAGCTCGACTGAAAGGAGAGGAATTGCTTTTTCTCTCCTGATTGGGTTCTTCCTCATCAATCTTCTCTTTCTACCTGGTCTACAATCAACACTTTTGCTTCTGGTCTGATCTTCATCAGCAGCGGCTTTGGCAGTCGTTCCTGAGTTGCCCATTGGGAAATCCCCTTGAATATAACCCTAAAAGATGGTTTAGACTCCTCTCCAAGGTTTGAGATCGCAAAATAGGTAAGTGGGCTAGTCCATGAGAAGTCGACGATGATCCCCTCTATTTTTGTCAGAAGTTTGCTTCACTCATTGTTATTAGTCTTTATTGTGAATGCTAACTTTCCCATCCAATTGGGTTAGTGTTCGGAAAGTGTTCACTTGACCGCTACTGTAATGGGCATGCTCTCAATCATTTGCATTGATTGGCTTCCTTTAGTCTGGCATGATAGTTCTGTGTACCAACCTTGCTACGTAAGAGAGACCGACATGCAAGCGATTACAGCTAGCCTCCTTATCTGCCTTACCAGTAGAGCTAGGGAGGAAGCCACTGATAGCTCTGACCCCTTTCGGATTGGCTCTCCGATCGGATAGGAACTATGCTTTGGTCTGACGGCAATAGGGGTTGTGTATAGAGACCAGAATCGGAAGTATCACCATGCAATGGTTCGTGAACATGGTGAAGTGATTGTCTCAGCTGGAGCCATTGGAAGCCCTCAGCTTCTGCTTCTAAGTGGGATAGGACCAAGGCCTTATCTCTCATCATGGGGAATCCCAGTTGCTCATCATCTTCCCTACGTGGGTCAATTTCTCTATGAACTAGCATTTCCATCCTGTCCATTAGAGCATTCTCCATTCTCTCATACAAGTTGTTGGCATCACTGACTCAGGTGCTTTCATAGAAGCAGCCTCTAATGCCATTCCATTTGCATCTCCAGATCGTTCTGTATTCCTCCGCTGCCATCTTCGCTTTTTGGCTCCTTGTCATTTGATCTGGGGGAATCAACCTCGAAGAAGGGAGCCTAGGAGCGTAGTTTGGCCTGTGTTCCAAATTCAATGCTAAAATTCCAGCTTCAAGCGTTCTGCAGCTCATAATCATATTATGGAAAATGAGGCGTGGGAAAACGGCACCGATTCTGTCCAATAACACAAAAAACTTATTTTTAAGTCCTTCGGCCTTCGCAAACAAACAGCCCGGCCAACCCAAGTAATCCCCCATAACATCAATCAGTACCGCAAAAGGCTCAAAATCTAAGTCTCCAGCAGCTGCGGAGCGGGGGATAAAGGAACAGCAGGATTACAACATTGCACAGGATCAATCAGAATGCGGGAGCGCAGAGCCTTTAAGAGATAGGGGGTGCGGGAGCATAATACTAAAGACTCAAGATTCCCCCCGGTTTTTCATGCAGATTTGACCATGGTGTGCACCCCCCTTAACTTAACCCCTATTATGTAAGGGGGACCTTCGGCGGGATAAAAGAGAGTGCGGGAAAAGCAGCTACAGATACAGGACAAAAGAAGGAGTGGCGCACTTAAAGAGTAAAAAAGTACATCGTAGCGCAAAAGAGCATCCCGCAGAAAGAGGATCCCGCAGAAAGTTTCCACCTTTCTGTCCAGCTGAAAAATGGAATGCAATAGTCTAAGATGCTTAATAGCTCCAACAAGCGCGAAAGCCGTTGCTTCTTGCTTTCGAGCCCAAGCCTACGTTTGCTTAGTAAGGTTGCTTCTTTTTATATCTCCTCAAAAAAGTAAAGGCGCGTTAGCGCTTTTTATTTATTTTCTTTTTCAATAAGGGGCGGAGCTTGAAGAAGCGAGTCTATCAGAGAAAAAAGTGCTAGTTGTAGCGCGCTAGCGCACATTTGACTAAAAACATGGAAAGTCAAGGCTCTGGGCAACGAGTGGGAGGGAGCCTTGACTTGAAGCATTGTACAAGTGCTTAAGGCTCCTTCGGGCCATGGGCACAACTATCATATAAGGCAAGGCTTGGAAGCAAGCTACCAGCGCCTATCGGCGGGAACTGGGCTTGTCTTGGTTAGTAGTGCCCGCCCATTCTGTCTCGCCTGCCCGCCGACCCATGAATTCTTCAGAGCGGGCCGGCAGGCCGGGCGTACGGGAACCGTCGAAGAAGTGCCTCAACGCGCTGCAGCCGCTACTTCTCCTCCTTTTATGCAATTATGAACTACACTTAACTTTATCGATTCCAAGGCAACTTATCCTTTTGGAGCTGACGTAACAAACTACGCGATCCCCCCAATGAAGCCAACATAAATCCGATCCGAATAAAGAAAATAAAAGGCAGTTTCATTATGGTAGTATACCAGCCACCTGTTCTGGAACTGGAAGTTCCAATCGGAGCATATAGATCCGTAAATGGATTTGTATGTATAGCCACTTCAGTCGTGTTTGTCGTTTCTTGAAAGTATCTTTTTTCTGGGAACATGGTCAACCAGAAATTCTTATGTTCGTGATTCTTCATCCACCGATGCAGAAAATGCTCCAGTTTTCCATTCTCATATGAGGCCGGAAAGTTTATTGGCAACAGGTCGACACGAAGTGATTCATCATCCTCAAACATGAGCCGATCGTTAGTTAGGGACGGTTTATAGATCAGAAAATTCCCACAAATTGAATGAAAAGTGGGTCCATGTAAATAATCGAGACCTTGCAAACAACAACGCTCCTTCCCCATATGGAGTTCGGAACCCAAAGGCAATCGTTGAGTGAACTGTATCTTCTTTGTGTTAGTTAACCTAAGCCGCACCCTTACTGCTGGGATGGGGCTCGGCCCCCGAACCGTACATGGGACGAGTTTCTGCCTCATACAGCTCGGACCGAAACCCGGGGGAAGTTTAGGAGAGATGGAGAGAGCCAGCAGCTGACAGTCGGGGCGGGGATAAGCTTCCTTCTTCACA